TTGATTCAGAAGTAATTCGTGAGATCGTGCACCTTTCTTTCCTAGTTATGAAGAAAAAATAAATCAAATTCAAATTAAAGTGCAGTTGGTTGGATCCAGCCTATTATTGAAATAAACAACTCGCACACACTCCCTTTCCAAAAAAGATCAATACACCCAGTACTACACTTAGATTTATTGGATTTGTTGCTAAAATATCGGTATTAAATCCAAAACCCCCGGCGGATGGCCAGTGACCCAAGGAAACGAAGGAATCCGTTACATTTTTCATATGATCTCCTCTTATAGATAGGACTAACAAAATTGAATATAGCTCTTTTTGTATTACCTTACCCCTTTGTTTTATTAATTTCCTTATTTCTCAATTGATTTCTTTATTTCAATTCAAGTTCCCAATCAGAAAGAAAATACTTAAATTAAACTTAAGTAGTTTAGTATTAGGTTCCAGGTCTCATGTCAATTGCTAAATACCGCATTTGTTGCAAGGCTTCCTAACCTAAAAACAAAAGGGTTTCCGTTGGACTAAGAGCGGGAAGGAAGAAAGCGAGTGGATCTGCCAATTCCTGATCCTCAAATTAGTCCTTCCCATGGGGAGTATTGTCTCAACGAATAATTGAAAATTATTTTATTGTAGGAGTTAAATCTTGATATAATTTGAAAAAGCAAGCGACAAAACCCAGGTAATACAATAAGAAAAAAAAAAAACTTTCACATTTCTAGGATTAACCTAAACAAAAGGATTTGCAAATAAAAGTGCTAATGCCACGACCAGTCCATAAATTGTTAAAGCTTCCATAAAAGCCAGACTTAGCAATAAAGTACCTCGTATTTTACCCTCTGCCTCTGGTTGTCTCGCGATACCTTCTACGGCTTGTCCTGCAGCAGTACCTTGACCAACTCCAGGTCCAATAGAAGCCAGCCCTACGGCCAATCCAGCAGCAATAACGGAAGCGGCAGAAATCAGTGGATTCATGGTAAGCTCCTCACAAAAATAAAGAAATGGTTAATGATACAATCAACCAATGAATTCTGACTTATTATTCCTTCCATTACTAAAGTCGATCCGGTCGAAATAGCTAAGACCTACGAATTAAAGTAATGAGATTGTTAAATCATCAGAACTACTTCGATATTTCATTTTATATTCCTATCCATGGAGTCTTTATCAATCCATAAGGCTCTAATTCTTTTATTTCTTTATTCCGAGCCATTTTTTCAATTCCATTATTTCAATTCTTCACGCTTTCTCTTCTATATACCATGCCCAATTTCGTCTGTTTATTCATTCGTTCCAGACGAAACAGAAAGACTTATATGGAAACCCCCATCTAAATTCACGGTGTGGTAGGTAGGAAAAGAAATAAGAAAAGAAATAAAAAAATAAAATATGAATTGTTTCTATATAACTAGTAAATATCTAATATCACATATACATGTCTTTCTTCCATACCGTAAACCAAACATTTGGATTTTCTATTCACTCGGATTCTGGAATTTTTCTTTGAAACATGCATAAGAATTGGTTTATAGCCATTACATATACTTAGGTTGACCCCCTAACTCTTTTTTTTTTTTACAATTCCAAAATATCGTAATCTTTTTTACTACTACTCTAGATCGTATATACTATATTTGTATCTATTTTCTGTTCCAAAATAGTTTATCCGAACCGTCCATACACTGTGTTGGGAAAAGCTAAAAAAAGATTTTGTTTGAAAGCTAGTCAATGATGACCCTCCATGGATTCACCTATATAAGCCGCAGCTAAAGTTGCAAAAATAAGAGCTTGAATACCACTCGTAAATAATCCAAGGAACATGACAGGTATAGGAACTACTGAAGGTACTAAAGAAACAAGAACAACAACTACCAATTCATCAGCCAATATATTACCAAAAAGTCGAAAACTTAGTGATAGGGGTTTTGTAAAATCTTCTAGGATGTTAATAGGTAAAAGGATTGGAGTTGGTTGAATGTATTTACCGAAATAACCCAATCCCTTTTTTGTAAGACCCGCATAGAAATATGCCATTGACGTCGGTAAAGCTAAAGCAACAGTAGTATTTATATCATTCGTGGGTGCGGCTAACTCCCCGTGGGGTAACTGTAAGATTTTCCGAGGTAAAAGAGCCCCTGACCAGTTAGAAACAAAAATAAATAAGAACATAGTCCCAATAAAGGGCACCCAAGGACCATATTCTTCTCCAATTTGAGTTTTACTCAAGTCCCGAATGAATTCAAGGACATATTCGAAGAAATTCTGACCGTCAGTAGGAATGGTTTGTGGATTTCGAACAGCTATAGCGGCTGAACCTAGTAAGATAGCCATTACAACCCAAGAAGTAATAAGTACTTGGGCATGTACCTGGAAACCTCCGATTTGCCAATAGAAATGTTGGCCTACCTCCACACCGGATATATCGTATAGCCCCTTTAGTGTGTTGATGGAACATGGTAGAACATTCATATTAACCTCTGACAGAACTAGAACTAAAAAAAG